TGATGGATCTAGCCAATGAGATAATAAATCGGGACCCATTTCTTCTTGATAAGAAGGAACTCCTATAAATCCAACCAACAAAGTAGGTATTGTTAATATAAGTAAAGGAAATAACATTGTATTATCTGATTCTTTAGGATGCGGAGAATATTCCTCTCGAGAAGATTGAGTTGAAACAGAATTCTTTACATTTTTGTCACTAAATTCTTGAATATTTTCTGAAGGGTTAAACGATTCTATCCTATTCTGCGCAAGCGGCAATGCAGAATCCGTTTGTTTTTGACTAGATGTTCCAAATCGTAAATTTTCCCATGGAGAGACATAAGAAGAAATTAAATTTTTGGATGGATTGGCACGAAAATCTCCTTCGAGAGTAAGGAAATACATACGAAACGTATAAAATCCAGTTAATCCTGCTGTGAACCGGGCTATCCATCCAAGAATAGGAAAATATAACCAACTATCAGCAATAATTTCATCTTTAGACCAGAAACAAGCGAGAGGTGGAATACCACAAAGAGAAAGTGTACCTAAAAGAAAAGTGGTTCCTGTGATTGGCACATATTTTCTCAAACCACCCATAAGAGCTATATTTTGGCTTTTGTCGGGACAATATCCAACAATAGGTTCCATGGAATGAATTACTGATCCAGATCCGGGAGATGATAAAGCCTTAGGATAAGCATGTGTAATAAGATGAAACGAAGCGGCTCGATAGGAACCTATACCCAGAGCTAGCATCATATAACCTAATTGAGACATAGTAGAATAAGCTAAAACTCTTTTAAGATCTTTTTGAGCAAGAGCTACAGTAGCTCCTAATGAAGCTGTTACTCCACCTACCCAGGAAATTGAACTCATCACGAGAGGTAAAGTTTTAAAAAGCGGGAACATTCGAGCCACGAGAAAAATTCCTGCAGCTACCATAGTAGCAGCATGAATAGGAGCTGAAATAGGAGTAGGTCCTTCCATTGCATCAGGCAACCATACATGGAGTGGAAATTGTGCAGATTTAGCTACTGGACCCAGAGGGAAAAGAAGAGCACAAGGAGTAGCAAGAAATAAACTAACCTCATGATTAGCAAGCGACTCATTAAATCGTTCAAATAAATCCTCGAATTTGAAACTGCCTGTTATCCAATAAAAACCTGAAGTTCCTAATAATAATCCAAAATCTCCCACACGATTAGTTATAAAAGCTTTTTGACAAGCATTAGCTGCACTTGGTCGGGTGAACCAGAAACCTATTAATAAATAGGAGCACATTCCTACTAATTCCCGAAAAATATAAATTTGTATCAAATTGGGGCTGATAACTAGTCCTAGCATAGAAGCAGTGGAGAGACTAAGATAAGCAAAAAACCTGACATATCCTTGGTCATGGGACATGTAACTATCACTGTGAATCATAACCGTAACTCCTATAGTAGTAACTAATACTAGCATAATAGAAGTGAGTGGATCGATTGGATAACCTACTTCTAGAGTAACATCTTGATCGGGAATCCAAGACCATAAATACCGATAGGTGGGACTACCAGCAATTTGTTGCCAAAAAAGGTCGAAAGAAATAAACATAGCTATGCTTAGCAGTAAGGTACTGATAATGGCATATGTACGACGAAGACTCTTGGTTGCCTTCATTCCATTATTCATTCAACCTTAATTCCACTGAATACAAACTAATTATAATATGTTATAATATTGTACATAAACTAATAAATCCGTAGTAGTAATAGATACAATACTTATTGATTGGATACCTAATAATACTAGGATATAATTAGAGTATGACCAAAATGGTTAATCTTTAAGTATCGAGTAGGTCAAAAAAATGAAATTAGCAATTTATGGAAAAGGTGGAATCGGTAAATCAACCACAAGTTGTAATATTTCGATCGCTTTGGCAAGACGGGGCAAACGAGTTTTACAAATTGGGTGTGATCCCAAACATGATAGTACTTTTACCCTCACAGGATTTCTCATACCCACTATTATAGATACTTTACAAATCAAGGATTATCATTATGAGGATGTTCGGCCTGAAGATGCTATTTATAAAGGTTATGGAGGAGTTGATCGTGTAGAAGCAGGGGGACCGCCCGCAGGAGCTGGATGCGGAGGATACGCAGTGGGGGAGACTGTTAAATTGTCAAAAGAATTGAATGCTTTTTATGAATATGATATTATTTTGTTTGATGTATTGGGTGATGCAGTTTGTGGAGGTTTTGCCTCTCCATTAAATTATGCGGATTATTGTATTATCATTGCAGACAATGGATTTGATGCTTTACTTGCGACTAATCGTATTGCTGCTTCCGTTAGAGAAAAAGCCCGTACGCGTACACACCCACTTCGATTAGCAGGCTTGGTTGGGAATCGCACATCGGAGAGAGATCTTATTGATAAATATGTAGAAGTTTGTCCAATGCCCATATTAGAAATATTACCTCTTATTGAAGACATTCGAGTATCTAGAATAAAAGGTAAAACTTTATTTGAAATGGTTGAATCTCAACCTTATCTTAACTATGTTTGTGATTTTTATTTAAATACAGCAGATCAGATATTGTCTAAACCGGAGGGAATTATACCGAAAGAAATTTCCGATCGAGAATTATTTAGTTTACTTTCCGATTTTTACTTAAATCCTGTTAGGAATGAAGAACAAGAGAATAAAGAAAATTTGCTTGATTCTGTAGTACTGATTCAAGACCTAAATCATTTTGTTTATAAACCTAGGAAATATACCTCTATGGCGGTGGAAATATCTGAAACTCTCACTTTCGAATGTGAAACAGGTAATTATCATACTTTTTGTCCTATTAGCTGCGTAGCCTGGTTATACCAAAAAATTGAAGATAGTTTTTTCCTAGTAGTAGGTACAAAGACATGTGGTTATTTTTCACAAAATTCCCTTGGAGTTATGATTTTTGCGGAACCGCGTTATGCTATGGCGGAATTGGAAGAGGGAGATGTTCCAGCTCAATTAAATGATTATGGAGAATCAAAAAGATTGTGTATTCAAATAATTAAGAATAGAAATCCTAGTGTTATTATATGGATTGGTACCCGTACCACGGAAATAATAAAAATGGATTTGGAGGGCATAGCACCAAAACTAGAAGCGGAAATTGGGGTACCCATTGTAGTAGCAAGAGCAAATGGACTTGACTATGCTTTTACTCAGGGAGAAGATACAGTACTAGCTGCTGTGGTACACCGTTGTCCAGAACGAAAATCATCTGTTGGTGGGCAGGATCAACCGATACAAGATGAAGAATTACAAGAATTTTTTTCTTTTCTTCCTCCTAATGATGAAAACGTAAAAAAAACAGTTGTAGGTTCGCAAGAAAATCCTCCTTTAGTTCTTTTTGGATCCCTACCCTCAGCCGTTGCTCACCAACTTAGTTCAGAATTGAAACGACAATCCATTCAAATATCGGGTTGGATACCCACTGAAAGATATAACAATCTTCCGTCACTAGGTGATGAAGTTTATGTTTGTGGTGTTAATCCATTCCTAAGTCGTACAGCTACAAGTTTGATGCGACGTCGGAAGTGTCAATTAATTGGAGCACCTTTTCCTATTGGTCCTGATGGAACACGTGCTTGGATCGAAAAAATTTGTTCCGTATTCGGCATTGAAGCTCAAGGTTTGGAAAAAAGGGAAAAAAAAGTGTGGGATAGTTTGGAAAATTATCTTGATCAAGTACGTGGAAAATCTGTTTTTTTTATGGGTGATAACCCTCTAGAAATATCTCTAGCACGATTTTTAATTAGATGTGGAATGACTGTTTATGAAATTGGTATTCCTTATATGGACAAAAGATATCAAGCCGCTGAATTAGATTTTTTACAAAATACATGTAGGGACATGCGTATACCCATGCCACGAATTGTGGAAAAACCGGACAATTATAATCAATTACAACGTATGTATGAATTACAACCCGACTTAGTCTTCACTGGAATGGCTCATGCTAATCCATTACAGGCAAGAGGAATTAATACAAGGTGGTCAATCGAATTTACCTTTGCTCAAATTCATGGATTTACTAATGCAAAGGAGATTCTTAAACTTATTATACGTCCCTTGAAAGATAACAATGATTTTAAAAACTTTGATTGGACCAATTTAGTAAGGAAGGACAACAATTCATTAAATTAATAATTAATTTTGTAAAAAAACTTATTAATAAGGAATAAGTTTTTCTAATATAATTGTATTGAGCGGTGGTTACTACTAATAATAATAATAAATAATAAGAGGTTATTAATTAATGATAAAATTAGGATAATACTCTATCTTAAAATTTATCTTAAAAAATGAACGTTACTTGACCCTATTCATTGTTCATTAATAAAGTATTATGGAATTTATTCGAATTCCTTCCATGCTCTTGAATAGGGTAGTACTTTGTCAAAAAAATGAACGTTAATGGACCCTACTTTTATGTTTATAAATTAAAAAAGATTATGGAATTTATTCCATTCCCTTTTTATGCTCTTGAGAAAGGTATTTCACTACGATAACAAGTATTCCCTTACTGCTTTCTGTATTATGGGTTCTGATATCATGGATAAATACTCCGGGTCCAATTCCAAATATTTCAGGTTCACTCATATTATTTGGACTTTATTATGGATTCCTTGCAGCACTACCCATTGGTCTTTCCCAAATTTTAACGATAAGAGCCTTTCTTTTAGGAGGAAATACTGGGGGTACACTAGCTGTAAGCGGTTCGATTGTGGGGCAACTAATAACAAATTTGTCAATATACTATTGGCCCATCTACGTTATGTTGTTGAAACCCCATGCAATAACTTTGCTAGTTTTACCATACATGTTATTCTATTGGTATCGAACCAAGGATCTTTTGGATGATCAACCCCTAAATCCGGTAGAATCACTTAATGATGCTCGAGTTCGTCAAATATTTTTAGATAGTTTTATTTTATCATTATTAAATCCTGTAATTCTACCAAGTCCCGTATTCGCAAGATCATTAAACCTTTTTATTTTTCGCTATAGCAACAAAATTTCATTTGTAATAAGTAGCTCCTTTGGCTGGTTAGGTGGCTACATTTTATTCATAAATCTAATTAAATTGCTTATGGTTCGTATAGAACGTGATTCATCTGTTAATTATCCTTTGATAAAAAGTATAATTAATCAAATATTTAGTATTATTATTTTAGCTCTTCGTTTATTATACTTGGGCAGAGCCCCGGTACCCCTTTTTACTAAGAAAATACATGATGGATTCGAATCAGACGAAAATCAAATTGTAAAATCGTTATGGTTAAATAAACCATGGCCTACTGTTTTGTTTGATTATCGTAAGTGGAACCGACCGTTTCGATATATTCAGAATGGTCCCAACGGTGATAGTCCCGTAAAAAAACAAGTATCTCAATATTTTTTTGACACATGTTCAAGTGATGGAAGACAAAGAATATCTTTTACATCTTTACCTAGTTCCTCAACCTTTCAAAAAGATCTAAAAGAATATTTAAATATTTCAGAGATTTCTCCGTCATCTGAAGATATTTATGATAAATGGATTCATATTGAGGAAAAAAGAAGGAATAATTCAAATGATGGATTAACGAATAGAGTTCAAGCTCTGGACAATAGATTCTTAATGATAAACGTTACCGAATACAGAAATGAATTATGCGATCATAAAGAAAATGTATCTATTAAGACTTATGATCCTTTTTTAAATAAAGGATTCCGTGGAAAAATCGCAATATCGGAGTCACCCTGGATTTTTGATGAAAAGCCTCTCGGATCGGCGAGAAGACAAATAATGTTGAATATATCCGAAAGGAATAATAAACTCAAAGATTGGATTTATATTTGCTGGCAAGGATTGGAACGCAAAAAATTATCACTACCTTGGGAACCATTAACCCCAGATGCTTTTAATTCATTCAATTTGATTGCTAAGGAAGTATCAAACGATGAAGAACCTAGAACAGATTTAAAACAAGTTGATTTTTATGAGGAACAAACATTAGTAACTTTAGATGAGCAAAATATTTCTTCGGAATTATTTGCAACGGTAACCGAACATACAAACGATTTGCGTGAACGGACAACTACGAAATCGAGTATTAACTGGGAACACGTTTTAAATCTTTCTTCTAAAAAACGAGATTATTATTCTAAGTATTTGGAAAACATCAAATGGCATAAACTTCTAAATTATTGGAAAAAATTATTTTTGGATAGCTCTACAAAAGTAAGGGATACTTTATTTTTGGTGACACAGGCATTTGGGATCCGGAATGAATATCAAGTTCAGGACGTTAGAAAAGAAATGCCTCGATGGACTTCGAAATTAGCAAACTATAAGTTTGATGTTATAGGTATTACACTTAGTGATGTTCGTTACAGAAAATTAAAAAATTTTGATTATGTTTTTGAAACAGTGGATCAAGAGATTGAAATTGAAACAAATGAACCATTTAGAATCGTGAAACGTTTTTCGCAACAATCAGATTTTCGTCGAAACCCTGTAATAGGATCTATGCGTGCTCGGAGACGTAAAACCTTGATATGGAATTCCTTACAACTCAAAACACATTCTCCATTTTTTTTGAGAATAATGAATGAAACCACTCCACTTAAAATTCCTTTAAAAGTGTCGAATAGGATAGATACAAAATCAACTTTTACACCTTTTACAAAAATAAAGCAGGGATTAATACCTTTTTTTTCAGATTCTGATGATGAAAAAGTATTTGCTGCGGAAAAAACAGAATTGGATCGTCTTACAATAGCAAACAAATGGGATTTTGCATCGGCTCATTGGGGGAGGGGCTTTCCATTAGTAATCCAATCATACTTAAGAAAGTATGTAGTAATACCTGTATTAATAATATCCAAAAATATTAGTCGTATTTTATTATTCCAAGTTCCTGAATGGAAAGAGGATTGGAATGAATGGAGTAAAGAAATTCATGTAAAATGTAATTATGATGGTACTGAGGTTTCAGTGCACCAATTACCGAGCCTATGGCATAGGGAGGGTCTTCAAATAAAAATTCTTTATCCTTTTCATTTAAAACCTTGGCATAATTCTAAATTAAGACAATTGAAATTTCTAGATAATTTAGATATTAAAAATTTTGGTGATGGAGATGAAATTGAAAAGACTCTTTTGTATGATGGAATAAAAGATTCATATACTTCAGCGGAGAGGAAAAAAATTGATTATAGTTATTTAACAATCTGGGGAAACCAAACCGATTCACCTTTTGGTAATACAAAGAAACAACCCTTTTTTTGGAAACCTGTCATTAAAGAGTTTAGGAAAAAACGGAAGAAAATTTTCTCGGAAATTACACAAAATTTAAAAATTTATTACAAGTTTTTTCCATTAGGACAAAAGTCTAATATTTATAACGAATCTGATGTTCCTGCAGTATCGAAAACCCGAGCGGATAAATCTAAAAACAACGATGTATTTGAATTTGAACCGGATGATAAAGACAAAAACGAGGAGAGGGATTTAAAAATAAATAACGAAATTTTTGATGAATTACCCATTGGAATTACACCTAAAAGTAGTAACAATCTTTCTTTACAAAATTCAAATAAATTTGAATACGGGACTGGAGTATTTACTCGAGAATCGGGAAATGGTGTAACCCCAAATAGTAATGAAATTGAGCGAATCACTAAACACTTTTTTGATGAAGTACAAACTAATACCGATTCGAAAGTAATAAGTGATGAGTATCCCAATGATGGGAAAAAACTGAAATTGATAAAAATATTGATTAAATTTTATCAACAAATTACAGGATTACGTAGGAAAAGTACGCAATTGATTCATGAACGGATTAATTCAATAAATGTTTTTTCCGAAGAAATAAATAGAAATGTTTTAAAAAATATTTTTTATTTAATCCGATTCAAAATAAAATTAATGATTAATTTTGTAAAGAATATTTTCATAAATTGTAATGAAGTAATTCATTCTTATAATAATATTTTCCACTTACAAACAAAGTATGATAAGTATGTTAATCAAGATTTAATTGTTTCTGGTAAGGAAGGGCAAGATCCAGAATTTAATTCTGATCAGGGTATAGATTCGGTATCTCAAGCAGATGTTTTTCATGGGGTACGGCAATCAAAAACAATAAATAAGTCTTATTTAAAAAATTTCTTAAAATACTGGAATTTATATTATTTCATTGGGGAAAATTCTGAAAAAAAATTAAAAGTTATTTTGGATGAAAAAGGAATACTGGGTGTTGGGGAACCACAAAATTTGAGTGAAGAGAATTGGAAAGATTGGTTACGATGTCTCCATAGATGTAAATTACCTTCACATATTTGGTGTAAGATTGTACCACGAACGTGGAAAAACGAGGTGACGAAGCACTGGAAAATGGAAGAAAAAATTCCTAATCATTTTGATGAAGATATTCCTCATACATTTATGACATATTCCTCGTGGGAACGAATCGGAAAGCTTAACAGACGACACAAGTATAACCTTTTATCTTATAGTTATCTTGATTTTGCAAAAAATAGGGAAATTAAAAAATTTCCAATGTGGCAGAGTGAAGGGGAACAAACCATATTTAATAATCGTATTCGAGAAATACGTGAATGCCGATCAGTCAATAATGAAGAGAATGATAAAAGTAAATTTTATTTTGAATTAAAGATGAAGTTGTGGCTATTCCCCGAACTTATGAAAGCAAAAAAGGTTTTTGGAAGTGAAGTAATACTTATACCGGAAATTTCTCTTATAGCAGAAAAACATAATAAAAGTTTGAAGGATGAACGATTACTTGAAGATAGAGAATGTCATGAATCTATTTATCAATGGAGGCGAACATCTAAAGAATTGGAAAGAATTGTAAAAAAACTAAGAGATATAGCTTTTCTGACAATTATAATTGAAAATCAAGACAAATTCGTTTCACTTCCTGCTAATATAGTCGAAAATTTAGAAGCACTTGTTTTCTCTACTCGCGGGGACAGTGTAAAGGAAACATTTCAAAATTTAGAATTTCGTTTACCGCGAGTATTGGATGACCAAATTTTGATGTATAAGACAATAAGTACTTTACTAAAGTTTAGGAATCGATTCAAAAGAAGATTAGATTTAAATACTTTTGATGAATCTATACCGCGCATAGAAATTGTCAAAAATGGAGGAAAAACTATTTCATCAAGTTATTTTAATCTTGAAGATATTCTACTTCCAAAGCGCCGTATGGAATTGAGAATATTGAATTCTCCGGATTTGAAGGGGGATGATAATCGAGATGCGGAATTGGATAGAGGAACTTTTGGTATAAAAGGGCAAAGCTATGAACAGTTAATAGAGGAGAATAGGGATTCTGCAAATGAAAATCAAATAATTAAACGTTTTCTTCGGCCTAGTTATCGATTAGAAGATCTGGCTTGTATGAATAGGTTTTGGTTCCACACAAACAATGGGAGTCGATTCGCTATGTTAAGAATTTGTATGTATCCCTCCATCCATGATTAAAATTTTGATATACTTTATTTCATCTTTTTTTTCATTAGTTACAAATAATAATATTCATTTGTAACTATGATCAAGATAGATATTTAATAGATATCTATAAATAATTGAATTGCGTTGCAGATACTGAGGTTGAACCATTGAAAGAGAAATATCACTACTACTACTGATTACCTGCCAATCATTAAAAAAAATAAATAAAAATTCTCCATATAAGTAGAATTTTATTTATTTCTTTCATCTGAAGATAAACAAAATTATTTAATTCTTCAGTGATAATTTTCGAGTAGAGTGTGGTTTTACCTAATGAAAATTTTTAAATATTAAACTTTGCTATTTCATCCATTCTTTGAAAAAAACTATTAAATTACTATAATTTAAAATTGTTATTCCTTTTTATAATACAATCCAGGAGCATCTGTTTCTACGACTAAAAATAAAGATTCATTCATTCGTTTATCCTCGGTTTCTGAAGAACAAGCAGGATCTGTTGAATCTCAAGTATATAATCTAACTAATCGAGTTTCAAAACTTACCTATCATTTGAAATTGCATAGCAAAGACTATTCATCTCAGAGAGGTTTGTGGAAAATTTTAGGGAAACGTAAACGTCTCTTAGTTTATCTGCGTCGAAAAAGTCTACTTCGTTACGAAAAATTGATTAATCAATTGGGTATTCGTGTACCAAAAACAGTAAAATTTTTATAGTCTTTAGCTAAACGTCTATTGTGATTATATACTAATAAAAATAAATGTAATTTTTCTATTATTATAATTCATTCATAATTTTATTCGAAGGGGAGTGACGTATGACCATGCTTGCTACAGAGAAAAATCCCATGATAGTAAGTATGGGTCCTCATCATCCATCAATGCATGGTGTTCTTCGACTTATTGTTACTCTAGATGGTGAAAATGTTACTAATTGTGAACCTATACTTGGTTATTTGCATAGAGGAATGGAGAAAATTGCAGAGAATAGGACGATTATCCAATATCTTCCTTATGTTACACGATGGGATTACTTAGCCACTATGTTTACAGAAGCAATAACTGTAAATGCGCCAGAAAAATTGGCTAATATTCAAGTACCTAAAAGAGCTAGTTATATAAGAGTTATTATGCCAGAGTTAAGTCGCATAGCTTCTCACCTGTTATGGCTTGGACCTTTCATGGCTGATATCGGTGCGCAAACCCCTTTCTTTTACATTTTTAGAGAAAGAGAAACGATATATGATTTATTCGAAGCTGCCACCGGCATGCGAATGATGCATAATTATTTTCGTATTGGAGGAGTAGCTGTAGATTCGCCTTACGGTTGGGTAGACAAATGTTCAGATTTCTGCAATTATTTTTTACCAAAAGTGGATGAATATGAAAGACTTATCACGCGCAATCCAATTTTTTTGAAACGAGTCGAGGGAGTGGGTACTATTGGTGGAGAAGAAGCAATAAATTGGGGTTTATCCGGTCCCATGCTACGAGCTTCGGGAGTTCAGTGGGATCTTCGTAAAGTTGATCATTATGAGTGTTACGACGAATCGGATTGGCAGATTCAACGGCAAGAAGAAGGAGATTCATTAGCTCGTTATTCGGTACGAATTGGAGAAACGAAAGAGTCCGTAAAAATTGTTCAACAAGCTTTAAAGGTTATTCCAGGGGGACCTTATGAAAATTTGGAGGCCCGACGACTGAATCGAGGAAAAAACTCAGAATGGAATGATTTCGAATATCAGTTTATCAGTAGGAAACCCTCCCCTACCTTTAAGTTACCCAAGCAGGAGCATTATGTAAGAGTAGAAGCTCCTAAAGGAGAATTAGGAATTTTTCTAATGGGAGATGACAGTGCTTTTCCCTGGAGATGGAAAATTCGCCCACCTGGTTTTATAAATTTGCAAATTCTTCCTCAACTAGTGGAAGGAGTTAAACTAGCAGATATTATGACAATTCTGGGTAGTATAGATATTACTATGGGAGAGGTTGATCGTCAAGATGGTGATCAATAAAAATCTTGAGGAACAAGTTATTGATCTATTTTATAAATTAGGATTTCCAAAAGATTTATTCGGCTTCATATGGATTATCACCCCCATTCTCACTTACACATTAGGAGTTACTATAGGAATTTCAGTTATAGTATGGCTCGAAAGAAAAATATCCGCAGGGATACAACAACGTATTGGACCTGAACACGCTGGTCCTTTGGGAATTATTCAAGCATTAGCGGACGGGGCGAAACTACTGTCAAAAGAAGATATTATTCCATCTAGGGGGGATTCCTTTCTATTCAATGTTGGACCGGTTATGGTGGTCGTACCAGTATTTTTAAGTTATTTAGTGATCCCCCTTGGACATGGGATTATTCTGGCTGATCTAGACATAGGTGTTTTCTTCTGGATTGCCGTTTCAAGTGTTGCTCCTCTTGGACTTCTTATGGCGGGATACGGATCAAATAACAAATATTCTTCTTTAGGTGGTCTTCGAGCCGCAGCTCAATCTATTAGTTATGAAATTCCTTTAGCTTTGTGTGTATTATCAGTATCTCTACGTGCGACTCGTTAAAGTATTGACCAAATATTCACTTTTTTTTCAATGAAAGACAAAGTCAATTAAATGGATAGTCCTTTTTTTTTACTATCCTCGAAAACTAGATAGTCATATGGGTGAGATCAAACAGCTTATTTATTTGCAGCAATAAAATCAAGTCCCATCCCCTACGTACAAGAGTGAAAACATGCAGAATACAGTGAAAACTGTGTACCCCAGGTTAAGAAAATTAAGTTACCAGAGCCTGGCAGCGGGGGAGCAAAAGATAAGATGTATGAAATTTTTCTCATCATACTTCGAATCAAGCAGGAGTAGATGGTTAGGAACACTAAAATACGCAAAAGATTGGTGGAGAAGAAAAAATAGCTTTTTTTTTCTGAATATTCCCAAAAATAGGATAAGGACTCGGCATTAGTAGAGATGACCAAGTAGTACTTCCTTAGAACCCCGATCTGAAGTATATCCCCATCCACTCTAAAATGACTATCGGGAACGAAGTAATCCTTTTCACAGTTATAATCTCTAATAAATAATAATAATTCAAAAAATTGATATTAATTCAAAATTACGTTTGGGAAGTAAAATCTTAAACAGATTATAGAGTTAACAAAATTAAATTTGTATAAGAAAGACAAGACTTATTATATTATAGTTTTTTATCGAGAAATCCGAGCCAGTGCTTACGAGAAACTGTGAAGGTTGAGATAGATCCAGAAGCTCCTGCCGCTAGAGCAGACGGGATTTCATCGGTTTAACTTATTGTGGGGAAGAATTAATGATGACTGCTGAAGTTTTTTTTTTCTCCACCAATAGCCACTGAGGAGCCGTATGACGCTAAAGTTTCATGTACGGTTCTGGAATAGAGGTGTCAACAGTAATGTTAACATCGACTATAATTATCTAACAGCTTGAGTACAGTTGATATAGTTGAAGCACAATCTAAATATGGTTTTTGGGGATGGAATTCATGGCGTCAACCCATAGGTTTCGTAGCTTTTTTCATCTCTTCCCTAGCAGAATGTGAAAGATTGCCTTTCGATTTACCAGAAGCAGAAGAGGAATTGGTTGCGGGTTATCAGACTGAGTATTCAGGTATTAAATTTGGTTTATTTTATGTTGCCTCTCACCCAAACTTACTAACTTCTTCATTATCTGCAACGGTTCTCTATTCGGGCGGATGGAATTCTCCCATCCCATTTTTATTTTTACCAAAATTTGACCAATTGGGATGGAATTCAACTGATGAAACTAGTGAGGTTATTAGTATCACAATAGCAATCATTATTACATTAGCCAAAGCTTATTTATTTCTGTTCATTTCTATCGCAACGAGGTGGACTCTACCTAGGGTAAGAATGGATCAACTACTAGATCTTGGTTGGAAATTCCTCCTGCCTGTTGCTTTGGGTAATTCATTACCAACAGCTTCTTTTCAACTTTCTTCACCATGAAATACTTACTCGAGTAAATTTTTTTAAATGTACAGATTCATTGGATTCGTCGTAGGTTGAGGGATATAAACCAAATAATTCATTCGAGGATACTTAACATGTTTTCTATGGTCGAAGGACTCCAAGTTTATGGCCAGCAAACTATACAAGCCGCAAAATACATTGGTCAAGGTTTTATGGTGACCCTAGATCACATGAATCGTTTACCTATGACCATTCAATATCCTTACGAAAAATTAATTCCATCAGAGCGATTTCGCGGACGTATTCACTTCGAGTTTGATAAATGTATTGCTTGCGAAGTATGCGTTCGTGTATGTCCAATTAATTTACCTGTTGTTGATTGGGAATTCGAGAGAAACATAAGAAAGAAACAATTAACAAGTTACAGTATTGATTTTGGAGTTTGTATATTCTGCGGAAACTGCGTCGAGTACTGCCCCACAAATTGTTTGTCAATGACTGAAGAGTATGAACTTTCCACTTATGATCGTCATGAATTGAATCATGACCAGATTGCTTTAGGACGTTTGCCCTTATCAGTGGTTGAAGATTCTACAATTAGAGTTATTTTGGGATTAACTAAATTGCCTAAAGGAACTATGGATGGACATTCTGATTCAAAAAACGTTACCAATTTTTTGCACGAGGTTCATAATCAGAAGTAAAAATATAAATTATTATTTAATCAACTTTTGATATAGTAACGTATATAACTCTCATTTTGTATCTTTTATATGTAGGGTAAGAAGTATACGAAAATAAGGTAATTCCTTGTTTGAGTTAGTTAATAAATTTGTGATAAAGAGGACTCTATTTTATTGTGAGCGTAATTGATTTACCCGAATTCTTTTATAAGACTATTCTGCTTCTTATAGAGTCAGGTGTTATTCTAGGAAGTTTAGGAGTAGTTTTATTCACAAATATAGTGTATTCTGCTTTTCTTTTAGGGTGGGTTCCCGTCTGTATATCCTTCCTATATATCTTATTGAATGCGGATTTCGTAGCTGCTGTACAAATTCTAATTTATGTAGGAACCATAAATGTTTTAATTGTATTTGCTGTTATGCTGATAAACAAGCCACAATATTTTCGTTTTTTAAAATATTGGACTGTAGGAGATGGTATTGCTTTAGCACTTTGTACAAGTCCTTTTCTTTCAATAATTGCTGCAATTCTGAGTACACCATGGTCCAAAATATCTTTAATCGTATTGTCGAACAAGATCGTGGAGGAACCTTTAACAGATAACGTTCAACGTATTGGATTTCATTCATTAACTGATTCTCCGCTTCCATTCGAACTACTTTCTATAATTCTTTTAGTTGCTCCAGTAGGAGCTATTACTATGGCTCGTCGAGAAGAAGCAGTTGAAGCTGAAGAGAGTGAAACATTAAAGACCAAAGATGATTTTCCATTTTGATAAATACCAGAGTTAAAAACTTTGTATAACTTTTGTTTATACTTTTGTATAACTTCCGTTTATACTTAAGATATAACTTAAGTTATATTAGGAGTTAATTCATTATGTTTGGACATGCACTTCTTTTAGGTGCTTTTCTGTTCTGCATCGGTATCTACGGATTGATCACGAGTCGAAACACGGTTAGAGCACTTATGTGTCTTGAGTTAATTTTCAATGCAGTTAATGTTAATTTTGTAACATTTCCCAATTATTTGGACATTCAACAAATAAAGGGGGAAATTCTTTCCGTTTTTGTTATAGCTGTTGCAGCCGCTGAAGCAGCAATAGGATCAGCCATTGTTTTAGCCATCTACCGTAATAGAGAATCAATTCGTATCGATCAATTTAATTTGTTGAAATGGTAACAGAGGTATAACTCATTTAATCCGGATAAATATATATAGTTATCCATCTATGAATATTATATTGTATAGAAGAGTAATAAATATGTTATTTTGATTAATAAAGAAAAAGATTGTTTTATAAAAAAATTGATTAATATTATCTGCTACTAGTCGAAACCATTGGTCATACTAATCAAGAATTAATTATAAAAGTTTTTTCTCCTTCTATTAAAAAATATAAAATAGTTATTTATTAAGTTTATCAAGGGAATTTTACCCATGAAATATTGCCATTGGTAATATATTATAGGATCCTACCCAATCTAAGGCTTATTATGCTTAATCAGTGGAAGTTAATTAATCCAATGGCACATTCAGTAAGAATTTATGATACTTGTATTGGTTGTACCCAGTGCGTAAGAGCTTGTCCTACCGATGTATTAGAAATGATACCTTGGGATGGATGTAAGGCTAATCAAATTGCTTCTGCTCCTAGAACAGAAGACTGTGTAGGTTGTAAAAGGTGTGAATCTGCCTGTCCAACAGATTTTTCGAGTATACGTGTCTATCTGGGATCCGAAACAACTCGCAGTATGGGTCTAGCCTACTGACCAGTAGACTTCAAAAAAAATTGTTGTATTTTTTTCCCAGGAAAAAAAATTTTACCTATTCAATATAAATTCATACTCATTTTGGAAAAACTCATACTCAACTTTTGAATATGGGTTTTCCCACCATGCAAGAGTACTCTCTACCTTTACTACGAGCAACTATCCATGGCTAACAATAATTGTTCTTTTGCCTATACCTGCAGGTTCATTAATTCCATTACTTCCCTCCCCCAATGGGGGAAATAAAATTATTCGATGGTATACTTTGGGCATTTGCTTGTTGGAGTTCCTCCTAATAACCCATACATTCTGTTACCATTTTGATATTGACAATCCATTCATTCAATTAAGAGAGGATTATAACTGGATAAATATCATTGATTTTCATTGGAGATTAGGAATTGATGGATTTTCTATTGGGCTTACCCTATTGACAGGATTCGTCACTACTCTAGCTACTTTAGCAGCTTGGCCAGTTACTCGAAGTCCACGATTATTCCACTCTTCAATGTTAGCAATGTACAGTGGCCAAGTAGGATTATTTACTTCTCAAGATATTTTACTTTTCTTTCTCATGTGGGAGTTGGAATTGATTCCCGTTTATTTACTTTTATCTATGTGGGGGGGGAAGAGACGTCTATATGCAGCTACAAAATTTATTTTGTACACTGCTGGTGGTTCCATCCCTCTCCTAATAGGAGCTTTAACTATGGGTCTTCATGGATTCGATGAGCCAACACTGGATTTTCAAAATTTAGCTAATAGATCCTATCCTATAGCATTAGAAATAGTTTTATATCTAAGCTTTTTCGTAGCTTATGCTGTAAAATTACCAATCTTTCCCTTACACACTTGGTTACCAGATACTCATGGAGAAGCGCATTATAGCACATGTATGCTTTTGGCTGGAATACTTCTAAAAATGGGAGGGTATGGATTGATTCGGATCAATATGGAATTACTACCGCATGCTCATTCTATATTTGCTCCGTGGCTAGTAATAGTAGGAGCTTTTCAAATCGTTTATGCAGCTTCAATCTCTTCAAGTCAACGTAATTCAAAGAGAAGAATTGCTTATTCATCAATATCTCATATGGGTTTTGTACTTATTGGAATTGGTTCTGCTACAAATATAGGTTTAAATGGAGCTATTTTACAAATGATTTCTCACGGATTAATTGGTGCTGCGCCATTCTTTCTGGCAGGAACAAGTTATGATAGGACACGTACCCTTTTCCTCGACCAAATGGGAGGAATAGGTACTTCAATGCCTAAAACATTTACCATGTTTAGTAGTTTCTCAATGGCATCCCTTGCATTACCGGGTACAAGTGGTTTTGCAGCAGAATCAATGGTTTTTCCCGGAATAGTTAGTGGTAAAAACTATTCTCTTCCTTTCAAAATAATTATAACTATAGTAGAAGCAATTGGAATAATCTTAACTCCTATTTACTTGTTATCCATGTTACGCCAAATGTTCTATGGATATTTTAATAAAGTTTCTAACCTTTCAATTTCTCATGCTATGGATTCCGGACCACGAGAAATTTTTATTTCAATTTGCTTATTACTGCCTACAATAGGCATAGGTTTGTATCCCAATCTGATTTTATCTCTATGCAATAGTAAAGTAGAATTCATTTTGTCTCACAATTTTTGAGAATAACACAGACATAATTTAAACCTTGTTATTAATTTAATCGTATAATCGTATAATCGTATAATCATATAATCATATAATCATATAATCATAGTTTTCAATTTTATTCTCACTATTCTATTTTTATTAGGATTAAATAGTAACTGAAGTTATTTTAAATCTGAAAATTCTATGGAAATATTTGGTGAAAAGTAAAAAATATTTCCATAGAATTTTCAAAATTATTTTGATAATAACATCCAGTCGATTCTGAATAATATCCCGGATTAACCATCCATAACTGTGCAAACCTTTTCCTGATGGGTTAACGCCTAAGTGACAGATCCAAATTATGGAAAACCCTAAAGAAGCTACAATTGCTGGTTTTTTACCCTGCCAGCCTTTAGTTATTCTAGTATGCAGATGAATTGCGAATGCGAGCCAAGTAACCAAAGCCCAAGTTTCTTTGGGATCCCAGTTCCAATGAGATCCCCATGCTTCGTTAGCCCAAACTGCTCCGGAAAGAATACCTATAGTTGAAAGAGGAAAGCCTAGACTAATAATTCGATAACTCCAATGATCTAATTGTTGAGTTAACTGGCTCTTATTATAATTAATAGATAACGGAGCAGAAGTATTTGATAAAAAACTTTCTTTTTGTTTATCATTCTCCTCAAGACTAAAAAACCAAAAATATGGCTTTGTATTAGCATCTAATACTGGAATCTCCATATGTTTTTTCGATGCAATGACTGGGAAAGCTATTGCTAATGAGGATCCACACAAAGGAGTTGCATAACTAAGCATCATCATACTTACATGCATCATTAACCAATGAGATTGTAAAGCAGGTACTAAGACTGTGGATTGTTGCATCTCTCTGGGAAGACCTAAAGTAGCAAAACCATGGGTTAACATTGCACTTGGTACAGTAATTGTACCCAACCAATTAATTTTGCTTTTATTTTCTACAATTATACTATTTTCTACAATTATATGAATCAAGCATAAACTCCATGATAAAAACATGAATGACTCATACAGATTACTGAATGGCAAATGCCCAGAGTAAGACCAACGAGTAAGTGAGAATCCTGTAATACAAATAAAAGCAATTATCATGCTTATTTGGCCTAAACTACTCAGTTTATTGTTCTTCGCAAAAACCAAGGTTCCCCAATAAGAAAGAGTTGCAAAGAAGAGAAGAAAAAAAGATGTATGAGCTAATATATGTTCTAGAGTTACGAGTATCATCATAATGAATTAAATCTTTAGAATCATTCTGGTGCGGAATCAACTAATAAGAATAAAATTTAATAATAGAATTCTATCCCGCAAATTTATAATAAGTAGATATAAAATTAATCTTGGAATTAAAATAGGATAGAATAATGGAATTTTATAAGTAAGTTTCTCCACAATATATTTTATACCTTTACATGCATAAAGAAGTACCGCCACTCGGATTCGAACCGAGATGCTCAAGCACTGCTTCCTAAGAGCAGCGTGTATACCAATTTCACCATGGCGGCCCATCAAAATGAATAATAACATAAATTAGGTTAAAATGTCAATTTAAATTGTAACGAATTTTTTTGATAAATTTGAGAGTTAATGCGAAGTCAATTTATATTAATTGAGAAAAGAAAAGAGTATAATAATTTATTTCGTTGCAACGGAGCATAGCGCAGCTGGGTAGCGTACCATCTTGGGGTGGTGGAGGTCGTGGGTTCAAATCCCACTGCTCCGAGATAAAAAATAAAAAAAAAATTAAGAATTATTTTATATTATGTTACTAAACATAAAATTGAAAACTTTTTTAATCTGAGATAAAAATAATTTATTCAATTTGTGGAAAATAATAAAAAGTATGGAAGGATTTTTATATCTAATACTTCTCGGATTTCTCAAAGAAAAAAAATTATTTTTTATCAGAATCGTCATATAGTTTAATAAAATTTATTAATTTTATTAAACTATTTTTTTTCCGCCGTCACAATATTAGATTTTAAAAAGATCTGAATCGACATTTTGATATTGAATTACCTTCCTATAAAATTATTTTTTATTATTCATTTTGAATAGCTTTCCCATCCGAAGTTTGTCCACATAATTGAATCTTACCGATAATCGTGGATGAGCACCATTAGATGGATGCATTTGGAAATCATAGGACAAGAAGCTGTTTGTACTAGAACCTAGAGTATCACTTTAATCATCAAATTGTTCTTAATTTTAATCATCAAATTGTTCTTAATTCTAAGGAGTAGGCGGTAGGCGCTGAAATAAATTAATCATTGGCTGGAGCATCAAATGATACTGGAATAACTTAACCATATTCTTTTTTGTAAGAAGGAATCAAAACTATGCTTGTTGACTATTATTGGGAAGTAAGTAAAATATGCTATAAATTTATCTAGAATAGTTTAACTTTGTATGGTGGACCAAGCAGCTTTTTATACTAACTTAGTATTTAGGTAATACTCGTGGTGATACTATGAAGAAAAAAAGTGGCATTTGTGTTTCTGATTCAAGTACAAGCAATTACTATGGTAGTCATGATTAGCTCAAAATACTAGCTAGTGAATACATTTTATTTAGAAATATCATTATTTGCTGCATAGTAGAAACTACTGGAGCGACCAGTCAAAACAGATCGAGCTCGTGAAAAAGCTTCTACTGCAGCCTTATTAGCCTTTGCTGTCCATACAGCTTTACGAGTCTTCTTCTTCGATTTAGAAGTACGTTTTTTGGGTACTGCCACAATTATAAATGCCTCTCAATCCTGAAGTACTGGTGCAAAAACATATATCTATGGTTTTTCTTGTATATACCCACCTCTAAGGTGACCATCCTTGAAAAATACTAAAATTGGTTATAAAGTATCGAATTCAGGGTATAAAAACTAATCTTTTTGTTTATACAGATCTTTAACATCCGAACAGATGGAATCCACGACAAATCGAATTAATTTTTGTCGATGCCCTAATTTACGTCGTGTTTTCTTTTTGGAACGCATCCTATAAACGGTAATTTTGTTATCGAGACGGGAATGTAAAATCCTCCCTTTAATCATTGCACCTTTTAACCAAGGATGTCCAATATTTATTGTAGATTCATCACAAATCATTAATACTCGATAAATCAATATTTTGGAATTCGGGCCTAAATTTTCCGGGTTTAGCGAAGCGAAGTGACGAACATCATAAAATCTTCCTGGTTCTACTCGGAGTTGTTCACCCCCAGTTTCAATTACTGCGTATGCATTCATTATAAAATGTATTTTATAAATAAAAGTTATATTAAAAAAAGTAGGATTGGTAAATAACTATAATAAAACAAGTATTTTCCATTGTTTTATCTATTGTCAAGTCTTGCTATGAATAAAAAAAAAATAAATAAATTATTTTGGTTTTAAATATTCTTATTATTCCTAATCATTTAATTAATAATAATAATAAATTTAATTCCTGTTAATTATTATTAGAACAAATTATAACAATTTTTATTAATTACATTTGTATTCACACAATTAATGATTTATCAGATTTAAGATATAAATATTGTTTATTTTACTGTACTCACCAATACTATAGATTATAAATTAAAATAAAGAGTTATATTTATAGGAAAAATTTCATATGGAATCAATATATAAATATGGTTGGATCATACCCTTACTTCCACTTGTATCTTCTATTATTATAGGATTGGGATTATTCTTTTTCCCGAAGGCAACCAAGAGTCTTCGTCGTACATATGCCATTATCAGTACCTTACTGCTAAGCATAGCTATGTTTATTTCTTTCGACCTTTTTTGGCAACAAATTGCTGGTAGTCCCACCTATCGGTATTTATGGTCTTGGATTCCCGATCAAGATGTTACTCTAGAAGTAGGTTATCCAATCGATCCACTCACTTCTATTATGCTAGTATTAGTTACTACTATAGGAGTTACGGTTATGATTCACAGTGATAGTTACATGTCCCATGACCAAGGATATGTCAGGTTTTTTGCTTATCTTAGTCTCTCCACTGCTTCTATGCTAGGACTAGTTATCAGCCCCAATTTGATACAAATTTATATTTTTCGGGAATTAGTAGGAATGTGCTCCTATTTATTAATAGGTTTCTGGTTCACCCGACCAAGTGCAGCTAATGCTTGTCAAAAAGCTTTTATAACTAATCGTGTGGGAGATTTTGGATTATTATTAGGAACTTCAGGTTTTTATTGGATAACAGGCAGTTTCAAATTCGAGGATTTATTTGAACGATTTAATGAGTCGCTTGCTAATCATGAGGTTAGTTTATTTCTTGCTACTCCTTGTGCTCTTCTTTTCCCTCTGGGTCCAGTAGCTAAATCTGCACAATTTCCACTCCATGTATGGTTGCCTGATGCAATGGAAGGACCTACTCCTATTTCAGCTCCTATTCATGCTGCTACTATGGTAGCTGCAGGAATTTTTCTCGTGGCTCGAATGTTCCCGCTTTTTAAAACTTTACCTCTCGTGATGAGTTCAATTTCCTGGGTAGGTGGAGTAACAGCTTCATTAGGAGCTACTGTAGCTCTTGCTCAAAAAGATCTTAAAAGAGTTTTAGCTTATTCTACTATGTCTCAATTAGGTTATATGATGCTAGCTCTGGGTATAGGTTCCTATCGAGCCGCTTCGTTTCATCTTATTACACATGCTTATCCTAAGGCTTTATCATCTCCCGGATCTGGATCAGTAATTCATTCCATGGAACCTATTGTTGGATATTGTCCCGACAAAAGCCAAAATATAGCTCTTATGGGTGGTTTGAGAAAATATGTGCCAATCACAGGAACCACTTTTCTTTTAGGTACACTTTCTCTTTGTGGTATTCCACCTCTCGCTTGTTTCTGGTCTAAAGATGAAATTATTGCTGATAGTTGGTTATATTTTCCTATTCTTGGATGGATAGCCCGGTTCACAGCAGGATTAACTGGATTTTATACGTTTCGTATGTATTTCCTTACTCTCGAAGGAGATTTTCGTGCCAATCCATCCAAAAATTTAATTTCTTCTTATGTCTCTCCATGGGAAAATTTACGATTTGGAACATCTAGTCAAAAACAAACGGATTCTGCATTGCCGCTTGCGCAGAATAGGATAGAATCGTTTAACCCTTCAGAAAATATTCAAGAATTTAGTGACAAAAATGTAAAGAATTCTGTTTCAACTCAATCTTCTCGAGAGGAATATTCTCCGCATCCTAAAGAATCAGATAATACAATGTTATTTCCTTTACTTATATTAACAATACCTACTTTGTTGGTTGGATTTATAGGAGTTCCTTCTTATCAAGAAGAAATGGGTCCCGATTTATTATCTCATTGGCTAGATCCATCATTGAGTCTTTCTAATCAAATAAATTATGAAAATTGGTTATTAGAATTTATAGCAAATGCAACTGTTTCAGTTGGTACAGCATCTCTGGGAATATTTACTGCTTCCATTCCGTATGGACCCATTCCTTTTTTTCCGCGAGACCTACGGCAAAAAACTGATCTTCAATTAGAAGGAATTCTAGGTCATTTTTCAAGTCTTCTATATAATTGGTCATATTCCCGAGGTTATATAGATGGATATTACAATATAGTGTTTATCAAAGGTACACGAATATTAGCTAAAATAATTTCTTTTTTTGATCAATGGATCATCGATGGAATTGTCAATGGCGTCGGTATTTCAGGTTCGTTCGGTGGAGAAGGATCGAGATACGGAGAAGGAGGAAGAATATCCTACTATTTATTTGGATTCATATCCGGTACAATCATCTTATTATTAGTAGTAATAAATTATAAACATGATTTTTTTCCTTAAGATTCGTTTTCCTCCCTTGGTTGAACCTCCCGGGAGGGGAGGAACAAAAATAAATAAAAAATAGGGATTGATTTCCCTCACTTCCCAACTTCCCACTACCTTACCGCTTCATCCACACCAGAACCCACGGGGGCAGATCAGATAGAATCTTACGTGTTCTTCTAGCATTCGACCAGCCTATGATCCGAAGGCTATACAGCATAGAGTAAGAAGAGAGGTGAAAGGACCGACGGGGGACCTTCTCCTACTTGATTGAAAAGAAAGAATTATGTGACTTAATAGCAGTTCCAAGTGCTATAGTCTGCTTTATTTTACTTATTTGTTTGACTTAATGGAGAAGAGTCGGAAAGATAATAGGTAAAGGATGTTGAGACAACCATCCTACCATTACCTGCTAGCTTTTAGAATAAAAACAGGCCCTTTTTTTTCTTTTGCCTTTGTCTTTTGCAGGTATGGGATGGAGTGGAAATCAATCGATATGCATCTTGGAGGGACGGTGGAGAAGATCATGGTGATGGTTGACCGCTTCCTCCCCTTCCTTGTATCAGCAGAGGCTCTTACCGGGGAGGCGAAGGGATTGCTATCGTTACCTCTTCCCCGCTCTCCCGGGGGAGGCGAAGGGATTGCTATCGTTACCTTTTTTCCGTATAATAGAGGGTAGGGTGCACGCAAAGTTCCCAAAGTTCTGAAGAAAGCTTTGAGTTTTTCAGCGGTTCATGCATGCACTGGTCATAGGTCGGTTCAAAGAACAAGAGTCTTTGAATGTATATAGAATCGAACCTTCCGCATTGTTCCTCAGTAGCTCAGTGGTAGAGCGGTCGGCTGTTAACCGATTGGTCGTAGGTTCAAATCCTACCTGAGGAGATCTATATCTTTTTTTCTTCTAAGGACTCGCTTTGACTGTTAGGAGTAGGTAAAACGTTGCTTGTCATTGTTTGTATTAATGCGAAATAGCTAAAAAACGAAAATAAGGATGTACTTTACTCACTCCCAGTAGTCTCAATAAAAACAAATGGAAACAACGGTCTCTTTGGAGTACCGAAAAGCTAAGATAAGCAAATCCATCATTCTTTGTTCTTATGGCATTGCCAGAGTATAATCGGAGTAAAGACTTTTATTTGCTTGACTCGCTACTAGCTAGTAAAACCGTTAATCTTTTTATTTGTTGAAAATCATTGATGATAGGGTCCCCGCATACCGTCAATATCTTGACGTAGACCTGGGATAATATCCTGTTCCACAGCCCTAATTAGCTATTTTCGACTAGCCAATAACCACTCAGGTAATGTACGAGCAGTCTGTCAAAGATGCAGTCATCAATTCTCTTGAAAAGCTACTGCCACAATTTCATCCATTTTTGCAAGCAAGCATATTAATGATGAATGAGGAGCATATTGCATATTGTGGCTAAGACTCTGCTAAAGCCCGGCGGCGGTGAAGAAGAGGATCGAACATGATGAATATGCTGGTTAATATCAGGCTTACTATACAAACAAAGCAGTCAGGTCAACAAAGCAGTCAGGTATTATTCTATATTATTCTATCTTAGCAAAGGACCCACACCTTACGCCTT